TCTCTATTATATTCCTCAATTCGCTCACGGATAATCTTACTAATTTCGTCGGCTCGAATTGTTACCATGAGTTTTTCTTACTTAGTTAAAAAAAAATAATACCTAGAGTCGAAGGACTAATCGGTTATTGCCCCCAACATGCCAATATTGGCACGTATAGTACGTAAATGTAACTCGTTGTTCAAACAACTGCTCAGAGTTCCTAGAGCCCCTTGTAAGGCTTGTTGGAAAACCCGTTGTCGGACTTGATTAATCGCCCTTTGTTGTTCAAAATGAATAGTTTCGTTTTTGTAATTTTCTAGTTGTTTCAAAGTCTTAGAAGTGGAATTAATAAAATTAATTCTTTCTCGCTCTATCTCAGAGTATCCATTGACTCGAAACTGATCTGCCTCCATTTCCACTTTTCGTAAGCGTGTCCGGGCCTTTTCCAGCTGTTCAATGGCTCCCCCACGTAGTTCTTCTGACTTTCGAATAGTATTCAAGATCCTCTGTTTTCGATTATCTAATAAATCACTTAATGAAAGTAGATTCTCTTTCCATTCATTTAAAAACTTCCATGATCCCTTCCCGAACCAAACATGAATCTTTCGATTCATTTGGCTCTCACGCTCAATTACTTATGATAAATTCCCATATCTTTTTTTGAATGTAATGAGCCTATCCTCTACTCTCTTCATATTCCAAAATAAAAATATCAAAACCAATCACTAATCCAAAACCAAAAAAGTCGGAGGACTCTTCTGACCAAACAAAAATATGTAATTGTCAACAAAGTTGTTTCTTTTTTTTTTTTATCCAAAAATCCAAAAAGGGTTTTCTTCCTTTAATACACAATACATAGGTCGTCGATTCATCATTGGATAAAAGGGGGTTTAATCCCAATTTTTGTAATAAGCGGTTCAAATCATTTTTTCCATATGAGTGTTCTTATATAGATAAATTATTCATTTTGAAAGCATCTCTATATTAATATTCATATTGTGGTAGAAAGAGTACCATGCTGCGTCTGGACTTCAAATGATTTAGCTTTAACCATAGTTAATGGTCCCACATTTTTGGTTGATAGAGAATCAAAGCGGATTTACCAACGAATAACGAAATGCTATGGTTCTTGCATATGATTTCTTTATTCAGAAGTCATTCGTGAGATAATGTACCTACTTTTCCTAGTTATAACATAAAAAGTACAGCTGGTTGGATCCAGCCTATTCTTGAAATAAACAACTCGCACACACTCCCTTTCCAAAAAAAACCAATACCCCAAGCACTACACTTAGATTTATTAGATTTGTTGCTAAAATATCGGTATTAAACCCGAAACTCCCGGCGGATGGCCAGTGGCCTAAAGAAACGAAAGAATCGGTTACATTTTTCATATGATCTCCTCTTATAGTATAGATAGACTAAAAAAAAAGAACAGAGTTCTTTTTGTATCGCCCTGCCCCCCCTTTGATATATATATATTTTACTATTTCTAAATCGAGCCAAAAAAGATTAGATTTATAAATGGTGAATTACCCCCTTCTTTATTTATTTTTTATTTATTTATTTTTTATTTAAACCCTTCCTAAAAAATATAAAAGGGGGTTCCTTAGACTACGAACGGAAAGGATGAAAGCGAGTGAGTATGCTAATTCCTCATCCACAAATCAGCCCTTCCCGTGGGTTATTGCTTTTTCGAATTTATAAGATTAAACAAAAGGATTCGCAAATAAAAGTGCTAATGCTACAACCAGGCCATAAATTGTTAAAGCTTCCATAAAAGCTAGACTAAGCAATAAAGTACCTCGTATTTTTCCCTCCGCCTCAGGCTGTCTCGCGATACCTTCTACAGCTTGGCCCGCAGCAGTACCTTGACCAACTCCAGGTCCAATAGAAGCAAGCCCTACAGCCAATCCAGCAGCAATAACGGAAGCGGCAGAAATCAGTGGATTCATGATAAGTTCCTCATACAAAAAAAAACGGTTAATGATACAGTCAGCCGATGAATTCTAACTTAATATTACATCGCTACAATTCATCCAGTCGAAGTCACTACAAACTTCAAATTGAAGTAATAATCTTATTCAAGGATCAAAACTACTTTACTTCGATATCTCTTTTTTAGTTCCTATCGACAAAATCTTTGCGAATCTGTACGACTTTCGTCCGTCCGTTTCTTTGTTCCGAACCATTCTTTGAATTCTTCGATTTTTTTTCTTGATTTCATCTGTTTATTCATTGAACTCCCAGTCCCAGAGGATACGGAAAGACTTCTATTGGAATAGCCATCAAATTTCTAGTAGTAGGGCAAATTGAATATCTCTTTAGTTCATATATAACTAGTCAATATTTAATATCAATCACCTATACACGTCTTTCTTCCACCTATACACGTCTTTCTTCCATAACGTAAACCAACTCTTCATTCATCTTAAATTCAATCGAATTCGAGAATTATGCGTCAAAAAACAAGTTGACTTATGAAAAACAAGTTGACTTATAGCATAGCGCTTTTTTACATATAATATACCTAGTAAAACCTCCCTCTCCGATCCGAATCACCCTATTTTTTATGAATCCCTTTTTTGTTTGTAAATACTTCTTCCCCTTTCTTTATCATTCTCCCGCATGGATACAATCTAAATAGACAAATTGCTTAGGCCGAATCAGTGGATAGAAATATCATTTTTTGATTGATCTAAGTTCACGCAATTTTTTATTTCTGAAAATTTTATTTTGGTCAATCGCTGAAGAAAATCAACTGAAAGGGGAATCCTTCTATAGAGCACCCCTCTTTTTTTACTCACACTTCGTAAACCACAAGAATTCTTATTCAAATTCTGATTCCGAATAGGAAATATTAGGATTGGCCGACCAGCAATATAAAATGAATATCTATTCAGGAGAGAATGGTATAATATAAGTGGATCAACCAAGAATTTTAGTAAAAAGATCTTTTAGATCTCTTTCCCCCTTTTTTTTACAACTCTCTACTCTAATATCTTTGGCTATTACTCTAGATTGTATATAGTGAGTTGTATATTTAGATTTCCTAATTAGATTAGATTTTTTTTGAGCCACGCATACATTACCTTGGGATAAGCTAAAAAAGAATCTTTCAAAAACTAGTCAATGATGGCCCTCCATGGATTCCCCTATATAAGCCGCGGCTAAAGTTGCAAAAATCAGAGCTTGAATACCACTTGTAAATAATCCAAGGAACATGACAGGTATAGGAACCACTAAAGGTACTAAAGAAACAAGAACAACAACTACTAATTCATCAGCTAATATATTTCCGAAAAGTCGAAAACTAAGTGATAAAGGCTTTGTGAAATCTTCTAAGATGTTAATGGGTAAAAGGATTGGGGTTGGTTGAATATATTTCCCGAAATAACCCAATCCCTTTTTGGTAAGACCCGCATAGAAATATGCCACTGACGTGAGTAAAGCCAAAGCAACAGTAGTATTTATATCATTCGTGGGTGCAGCTAACTCCCCATGAGGTAATTGTATGATTTTCCAAGGTAAAAGCGCTCCTGACCAATTAGAAACAAAAATAAATAGAAACATTGTTCCAATAAAAGGAACCCAGGGGCCATATTCTTCTCCAATTTGAGTTTTACTCACATCTCGAATGAATTCAAGTACATATTCAAAGAAATTCTGACCACCGGTCGGAATGGTTTGTGGGTTCCGAACAGTTAGAGTAGCTGAACCCAATAAGATAGCAATTACAACCCAAGAAGTAATAAGTACTTGGCCGTGGACTTGAAAACCTCCTATTTTCCAATAGAAATGTTGGCCTACTTCCACACCAGAAATATCGTATAACCCCTTTAGTGTGTTGATAGAACAGGATAGAACATTCATATTGCCCTCTTAAAAAAATATAACTTTAAAGAAAATTATTTTGATTCAAACGTCTCTTTCTCTACGTGACTACTTGAATCCCATATATATTTATAATACCAATTAAATTCTTGAATACAACGAATCACATAATATCCCCAGTTTTTTATCTCTTTTTTGAGATCCAAAAAGAGTATCTGAGATTCATAAATAGTAACTTATTACAAAACTCTATGAAATTTCCAAAGTAAGTTAAGTTTTTTATCTTATTATTAAACTAGAACGCCCTTCACGAATTGCGAATACTAATTTGTTAATAATTAATCGAATTGAAGATATAGCGTCATCGTTGGCTGGAATCGAAATATCTGCAAGATCGGGGTCACAATTTGTATCGATTAAACAAATTGTTGGAATTCCCAAAGTGATACATTCTTGAAGGGCCGTATATTCTTCGTGTTGATCAATGATGATTACAATATCTGGTAACCCCGTCATATATTTAATCCCGCCCAGATATGTTTGCAAGTGAGATAATTGTCTTTTCAACACGGCCGCATCTCTTTTCGGAAGACGATGGAGTCTCCCTGTTTTTTGTTCTGTTCTCAAGTCTCTAAACTTATGAAGTCTCGTTTCTGTAGTGGACCAATTCGTTAACATACCGCCAAGCCATTTTTTATTAACATAATGACACCGAGCCCTTATTGCAGCCCATGCTACTAGGTCAGCTGCTTTATTTTTAGTGCCAACGATTAAGAATTGTTTTCCCTTACTTGCTGCATCAAAAACCAAATCACAGGCTTCTGATAAAAAACGAGCGGTTCTAGTAAGATTTATAATATGAATACCTTTACGCTTTGCAGAAATATAAGGGGCCATTTTAGGATTCCATTTCCTAGTACCATGTCCAAAATGAACTCCGGCCTTCATCATCTCTTCCAAATCGATGTTCCAATATCTTTTTGTCATTTCTCCCCACACCCCCCCTCCTTAAAAAAAAAAAAAAAAGAGACGAGGGTATCCTAAAATAAATAATTGTTCCGATGGAACCTTCTCTTCTACCGCAAATTGGCCGTAGATTTACGACCTAAGCCATTACATTATTCCTTTTCTTTTCTATTCATTATTATCATTTTTACTATTACTAAATGAAATCAAATGTTTTC